AATATTTCGAAAAAGGTTGGTTGAACTTGAAAATTCACTTATTGAATAAGTAAACGATTGAATTGGATTTGATTGGATAGTACCAACTAAATCGAGTGCTAACCCCCATTTCTTATTGAATTAACCGATCCACTTGCTATCGGACATTTTTGATTCGGTAATATTCGCAAAAATTTGAGACATATTTTACTTTTTTTTTGATTATGAGAATCAATCCTACTACTTCTGGTCCCGGGGTTTCCACACTTGAGGAAAGAAACCTGGGGCGTATCACTCAAATCATTGGCCCGGTACTGGATGTAGCTTTTCCCCCGGGCAAGATGCCTAATATTTACAACTCTTTGGTAGTTAAGGGTCGAGATACTGTCGGTCAGCAAATTAATGTGACTTGTGAGGTACAACAATTATTAGGAAATAATCGAATTAGAGCTGTAGCTATGAGTGCTACGGATGGTCTGATGAGAGGAATGGAAGTGATTGATACGGGGGCTCCTCTAAGTGTTCCAGTCGGTGGATCCACTCTCGGACGAATTTTCAACGTTCTTGGAGAGCCTGTTGATAATTTGGGTCCCGTGGATACTCGCACAACATCCCCTATTCATAGATCTGCGCCTGCCTTTATACAGTTAGATACCAAATTCTCGATCTTTGAAACAGGGATTAAAGTGGTGGATCTTTTAGCTCCCTATCGCCGTGGAGGAAAAATCGGACTATTCGGGGGAGCCGGGGTGGGTAAAACAGTACTGATCATGGAATTGATCAACAACATTGCCAAAGCTCATGGGGGTGTATCTGTATCTGGTGGAGTAGGTGAACGTACTCGTGAAGGAAATGATCTTTACATGGAAATGAAAGAATCCGGAGTGATTAATGAACAAAATATTGCAGAATCAAAAGTAGCTCTAGTCTACGGTCAGATGAATGAACCGCCAGGAGCTCGTATGAGAGTTGGTTTGACTGCCCTAACCATGGCGGAATATTTCCGGGATGTTAATGAACAAGACGTACTTCTATTTATCGACAATATCTCCCGCTTCGTCCAAGCAGGATCAGAAGTATCTGCCTTATTAGGTAGAATGCCTTCTGCCGTGGGTTATCAGCCTACCCTTAGTACAGAAATGGGTTCTTTGCAAGAAAGAATTACTTCTACCAAAGAGGGATCTATAACTTCCATTCAAGCAGTTTATGTACCTGCAGATGATTTGACCGACCCTGCTCCTGCCACGACATTTGCACATTTAGATGCTACTACCGTACTATCAAGAGGGTTAGCTGCCAAAGGTATCTATCCAGCAGTGGATCCTTTGGGTTCAACGTCAACTATGCTCCAACCTAGGATTGTTGGTGAGAAGCATTATGAAACTGCACAAAGAGTTAAGCAAACTTCACAGCGTTACAAAGAACTTCAGGACATTATAGCTATTCTTGGGTTGGACGAATTATCCGAAGAGGATCGTTTAACCGTAGCAAGAGCACGAAAAATTGAGCGTTTCTTATCACAACCCTTCTTCGTAGCAGAAGTATTTACTGGTTCTCCAGGGAAATATGTTGGTCTCGCAGAAACAATTAGGGGGTTTCAACTGATCCTTTCCGGAGAATTAGATGGTCTTCCCGAGCAGGCCTTTTATTTGGTAGGTAACATCGATGAAGCTACCGCGAAGGCTATGAACTTAGAAGTGGAGAGCAAATTGAAGAAATGACTTTAAATCTTTGTGTACTGACTCCTAATCGAATTATTTGGGATTCAGAAGTGAAAGAAATCATTTTATCCACTAATAGTGGCCAAATTGGCGTATTACCCAACCACTCCCCTGTTGCAACAGCTGTGGATATAGGTATTTTGAGAATACGCCTCAACGACCAATGGTTAACGATGGCTCTTATGGGCGGTTTCGCGAGAATAGGCAATAATGAGATAACCATTTTGGTAAATGATGCGGAGAAGGGTAGTGACATTGATCCGCGAGAAGCTCAGCGAACTCTTGAAATAGCTGAAGCTAACCTGAGTAGAGCTGAAGGCAAGAGACAAGCAATTGAGGCGAATCTAGCTCTCAGACGAGCTAGGACACGAGTCGAGGCTATCAATGCTATTTCGTACTAGTCGATGTATCAGAATAATCAAAAGTTATACACCATATTCGGATTCTGTCAATTGGATACAATCAATTGTAATCTGATGCAACGAACAAAAACAAATATTGTATTGAGTAGTGGAACGGTAAGGTAATAGGGAAAAGAAAAAAAAATCAATAAAATCAAAAGAAAAAAGGGAGAAGTAGAAAAACTTATTAGATACCGTTGACTCCGGTATCTAATAAGTTCTACCTACTATTGGATTTGAACCAATGACTCTTGCCGTATGAAAGCAATACTCTAACCACTGGGTTAAGTAGGTCATTTATCATCACAAAGAGAAAAATGGGACCTATCGCATCATAGATTATAGAGAGAATATTACTTATAAGCAATACCAATTATAAATTGATAAGCAATACCCATGTTTCGCAGGAAACGGCATGTCGGATTATGCAACATCCATCTTGACAAGAAATGATCTAGATGTTAAGATATCTATGACAAGGGCTATAGCTCAGTTAGGTAGAGCACCTCGTTTACACGTGCGCCAATGCTTTTCAGGGGAGTCCCAATCAACAGAATTGATCTTATTGAGAAATCGATGTCTTACTCCATTGATTCGAGGGAACGGGAGAACAATAGCCTGACAATATTAGCAATATTAGGTTCGGTCCGATTCAGGTGCCAATTCAGGCGCCAAATACAAAATAGAACCAATCATTGATTTGATAATTGATATTGATAAGGTGAAGACCCAGCTCATTCAATGCTAGGCATAATGAGTATAGGGACCTCAAAATAAGCTCTTTTCGTCCTATGAACTTTGAGGTGTATGAAGTATCATATTTGACTCTGGGAGCGGATCGATAGAGACTCCATTTCATTTAGGTTGATCTAGGCCGGAGGCAGACCTACGTCAAGGTAACCTTTTGAAAAACTTTGGTATTGCTCCTGGATCAGAATGCAAAGAAAATAAGGAATCAGAGCACACGGAACCATCTTGTTATCTTCCTGTCAAGAAAAATATGGTGGACTAACTGATCGATCCATCAGTTGATGAAAGAGCCCGATGCAAAAAAAAAATGCATGTCGGGTCTTTGAAACAGTTCGAATCATTTCGATAATAATCAGTTTGATCTGTTTTACCGAGAAGGTCTACGGTTCGAGTCCGTATAGCCCTAATGCGTTTTTGTATATTTTTGTACCTATTTCCTCATTAGTCCCTATGGCTGATCGGTTGGGCCATATAAATCATTCCCACACGATCGCTGAGATCCCTCGGGGCATGAAAATGAAAACAATAATTCATTCCAATGGATCCAATCGGCATTTATCAAATATCTGATAAACAAACCCATTCTTGTTCATCAATCCTCGTGGTCGAATTCTATACGACCCCTTTTCCTGTCCATGATCAAAGAGTTAGTGAGACACCTTAATTAAATAACTTGATTGTTTCTGGGGTGGGGGGGTCAGGTCTGGTTAGTACAGGCCAAAAGTTCCTAATTTAGGTATAGGAATCCATGAGTTGTTCTATGTCCATGTAGGGGTTCCTCGGAATTCAACGGGAAGTATAAATCTGGGAAATGGGAGAGAATCCCATTGGTCGATGCATTCCGTATCGAATCAATAGAAGCAAGGATCCTCTACCCGGAAGAAGCAAGGATCCTCTACCCGGATCTTAATGAAAAGAATCCACCGGCGCCAACCAAGTAGAATATACTATCAATCTGGAGATAGAAATCTCTAGACATTCTACTACATCTGACTACTGAATTCTATTCTAAATTAGAAGTCACTAAGAGAAGAAAAAGGAGAAAATGTGTCAGATCTCCTCTTTTTCTTTTTAATAATTTCATAAAATATCAACCCAATAAATCAAATAATTGGATTTCTATTTGTATTGTATAATGTATAAGATTCATTATACAATACAATATCAATACATTTCTAAATTAACTAATCAAAATCAATTCATTATTCAATTCAAAAAAAAAAATAATAAATTATAGAACTTAAATTCGATAATTTATTCATTTCTATTTTTCTATTTAGAATTGAACTATATAAAAAATATATAATAAACATAATGAATAAAAATAAATAAGAAAATAAATATTTCCATTTTGAAAATGGAAATATGAATTCTTTAATATGTAATTTAGAATTCAAAATGGAGAATTCTAAATTCTAAATGAAAATTAGAATATTCATTATGAATTATTAATAGAATATATAATCAATATGATGATAGAATCATAATAAAAAAAAAATCAAATTAGGGAATTTGAATTCCCTTTTCTGGAATCTGGAATGGAGAACCAGAGGCAAAGTGAAAAAGTGAAAGTGAGAGAGTTTTATTCATATATGCCTACACCATATAACCATATATTATAATATAATAAGTAAGCGGGATTCTGTCGGATGAATCTTGAAAGGAGATATGACCCACACCAAAAAAACTTTTTGGTTCGATCAAAATAAATTGTTATTTTGGCTAAGCAGTTATGGAAGAATTGACAATTCCGATTCGAATCGACTAATTCAGTATATTCCACATTCATAGGAGTACATCTATGTTTCTGCTTCACGAATATGATATTTTCTGGGCATTTTTAATGATATCAAGTGTTATTCCTATTTTGGCATTTCTAATTTCCGGGGTTTTAGCCCCGATTCGTGAAGGACCAGAGAAGCTCTCTAGTTATGAATCGGGTATAGAACCGATGGGGGATGCTTGGTTACAATTCCGAATCCGCTATTACATGTTTGCTCTAGTTTTTGTTGTTTTTGATGTCGAAACGGTCTTTCTTTATCCATGGGCAATGAGTTTCGATGTATTAGGCGTATCCGCATTTATAGAAGCTCTGATTTTCGTGCTTATCCCAATTGTTGGTTCAGTTTATGCATGGCGAAAAGGAGCA